TTAAGAAAAGCGCGTAAAATAAGAAAATAAAAAAGAAAGAGTAGTAATTTTCTTATCCCATTCGGATGGATTATATATCATAATTATCTCTGACTGTTTATGTTTCTAGCATGACCACTCGATGAAATGCGGAGGGAAGCGGGATAAATGGCTGATACTACTGGAAGGATTCCTCTTTGGGTAATAGGTACTGTAGCTGGTATTCCTGTGATAGGTTTAATAGGTATTTTCTTTTATGGTTCATATTCAGGATTAGGTTCATCCCTGTAAAAATTGGATGAACTGAGTTATAGACGTGAAAACATAAGAACTCAACGGGGCCCAACTCTTCCTTCTTTGTCTGATTCGAGGGGGTCCCGTTGAACTGCTAATAATCAGAACAATTTTTTATCTTCTTTTTGAAAAAGGAACTAAATTAAATTAGTAGATTACGAACGTATAGTATTTTTAACCTTTCAAAGATAGAATAAAAAAGGGGAATAACTTCATTTCCTTTTCCTGCTTCCCCGGCTGACACAATATTTTTTATCATTAGATCTATCATTAAAATTTTGTCTATACTAATAGAAGTTTTTTCTTATTTTTTTATTTATTTAGTATTTCATCAAAATTGAAATCAAAAAAAAAGAAAACTAAAAAAAGTAACTACTATTATACTATATAATTAATAATTATATTATACTATTAATTAATATATATATATATATTAAAACGTTATATATATAGAAACAGTAATATATATGTAAACTAAGAATAGGAGTTTTTAACGAATGGAATCAAGAAGGACAAGATCGACACAAGAAAAGGAATTTTAGACATCCTTTTCTTGTGTCGAAGACTAGCAAGACAAAAAATACTCCCTATAGTCCCTAAAACTTGTTGTTTCGCCGATTTATGGTTCCCTTTTTTTCTGCGCTTACGTTCCTTATCTTATTTTAGTATCTAGTCAAATTTTTCCATTCTAATAGAACAAACTCTTGATGATTGATACATTCTATCAATTGGTCAATAACGACAGAGTTACATCACACCCCCTTCCCATTTTTCAAATTTGTATTAAAAAAAAAAGGGGTAAAGTGAATTCTTCTCAATATACATATTAAGATTAGGACTATGATACAAGTAATTCCTGACATCTGGTCGAAAAGGAATAGAAAATCTAAAAAGAGGCAAAAGGCTTTTCAGAATTTTGTTGACCAGACCAAATTGGGAACAATAATTTTTTTGGTTCTTTTTTACGAATTTGATAAAGCTAAATAGACAGATCTAAAAATTCATTTCGGATAATTGAACCTTCTCAAACTGTTTCTTTTTAAGAACCAAAAAGATTTGTGCCAAAACAACCGATCCTAAGAAGAACAAAAGGCCTTGGACACGTAATGGATCTTGAAGTACTATTTCCGCATCCCCCTGACCAAATCCACCTACATTGGGATTACTCGTTAATGGTTGATCGAGTTTAATGGATTCGCCCTCTGAAACAAGAAGTTCTAGGCCTCGAGGGATAATATCAATCACTTGGCGTCCATTCGATGCATCCACTATGGTTATTTCGTATCCCCCTTTTTCTTTTCGTAAGATTTTGCTTATTAGCCCTCCTGCCGTAGCATTATAAACTGTATTGTTACTTTTGCTACCATCAGGATAAATCTGACCCCTTCCCCTGTTTCCACCTACGTATATAGGATATTTTAAGAAGTGAACATCTTTATTAGTAGCAGGGTCTGGGGCAAGAATAGGAAAGGTTATTTCACTATATTTTTGACCAGGAACAGGACCTACCACAAGAATATTTTTTTTATTGGGGCGATAATTCTGAAAAGACAGATTTCCTATCTTTTCTTTCATCTCGGGTGAAATACGATCGGGAGGGGCTAATTCAAACCCCTCGGGTAAAATAAGAACAGCTCCCACATTCAAAGCTCCTTTTTTACCATTAGCTAGAACTTGCTTTAGTTGCATATCATAAGGAATTTTAACAACTGCTTCAAATACAGTATCAGGAAGTACCGTTTGTGGAACCTCAATATCCACGGGCTTATTAGCTAAATGGCAATTGGCACATACAATACGCCCAGTTGCCTCTCGTGGATTTTCATAATTCTGCTGGGCAAAAATCGGATATGCACTTGAAATGGATGCCCAAGTTATTATATATATCATGAGTGAGACAGATATGGAGCGAGTAATCTCTTCCCTTATCCAAGAAAAGGTATTTCTAGTTTGCATGGTCCAATCATTTATCCCGAAAATTTCTACAATAAAGTTAGGTAGGTCGATAATATACTTCCCTAGCCACAATTCTGCTATTTACATTTACTGAAAAAAATAAATTTTTTTTTTTGAAATATACAAGGAATCCCCTCCTGGGTAAAAAGAGTAAAGTAAATACGACTTTGATTTGGTTATGATGTATAAGGTATGAAAGATTAGAAATTGGATCAGTGAATCATTTTTTAGTCATTTATTGCATGATAAATCACTACAAGTGACGGAGATACACGATTTAAATAACGAAAGATCCAATATTTAAAAATTGTATCAAGAATGACTGGAAAGGTAGAAACTAGACCCGATAAAATTTGCTCATAATGAGCAAACCCAAAATCTTTGTAAATATAACCAATCATTAGTTCCCAACCGTGAGGCGAATGAAATCCGATACATAAATCAGTTAATAAAAGAATCGAAAAAGCTTTAATTGTATCACTTAAATTATATAGGAATTCTTGAACCCAAGAATTTAGAATAAAAAGCTTTTCCTTACCCAAAAAGGAATAACCACTTAGAATAACGAAAGATATTAGATTTGTCGAGAAGTGCAAGATTGTATGGATACGATACTCATTGTGTATCTTGATGAATTGGATCGTTTCTTTGTGGATTCCTAGACGAAATTGTTGTAAATCGGTTTCTGGGTATTCCTTTATCATTTCATCGAGCTGGAATAGGTTCTCTAATTGTATGAATTTTTCTAGAACACTTTTTTCTTGAATATCATTCAAAAAAGTTTCGCATTGTCTAGTATTCCACCAATTAGTAATCCAAGTTTTCAAACTTTTATTACAGCAGAGAGAGATCAACCAGGGCAAAAAGACTATAGATGTAAAATAAAAAAAAGGAATGAATGCTTTCTTTTTTGCCATTTTGAATCTGTGAATTGTTAATGAACCTACCTCAGTTGTTGATTCTATTAGATCTAATATTTCTATCGAGCATGAGTTTCTATTCTAATTCGAATAGAATGTATTGAACCTATGAATCCATTTTCTCTTTTTCTTTTGATTTAATACTTAGTCTTTGCTTTGAATCTAGAAAGAATAAAGAAATAGACTCAGAATACACTTCCAATTTGAATCAAGAAAAAATTGGGTTTCCAGGATGTTATTCTCCCTTTTTTCGGTCAATACTAATTTCGAGATGAAGAAACTTTCTATCAAATATATCAAAAAAAAAACGAGCATAAAAGAATAGATGAATGTTTAATTGACAAAAAAAAGAAAGAAATTCTTTTGTTTTTTCTTTCTACTGCCAAAGCATTTAGTCTTTTAAAATTCATTCATTTCAAAATACTTCAATTGGTACACGCAAGAAATAAGCCAATTCAGCAGCTTTTTGCTCAATTTCTCGTGTAGTAAAATTCTCATCAGTACGAATTAAAGGAATAGCCCCTTGACCTCGAATTTCCATATAAAGGACACGCCGAGCAGAAACACCCTCTTTAACTTCTATTCTGATGGACTGAATATCTTTCATAAGGAATCGTAAAAAGATGCGACGACTTTTTCCAGGAAATCCCCAACGAAAAATACGCACTATTCCTGCTTTTCGGTCGAAAAGATCATAACCACTACCCACATTCCACAAAATAGTGCACCACAAATAGCAACTAATAAAGAGACCTGCGATACCATAGAAAGACATCACAATCCCTTGTGGAAAAAAAATGATTTGCTGAGACGGAAATAACGATATAACATTTCTACCAAGATAACTGGAAGTTCCAACCAATAAGAATCCTAATGAACCTAAAAATAGGATAAAGGCCCAGCAGAAATTACTTGTTTTTCGAGACCCCGTTATAAATTCTATCCATATAGATTCTGATCGCCAACTCATATATATTAGATCCAGTTATACAATTTTTTGGAATTGAGAAAATATGACTTTCCTTTTTTTGTTTTCAAAGTAACTCTCATCAACTATTTTGTTGTGAATCTTTACCTCAGGAGTAATTCATAGAATTTTTTATATCTAAAATAATAACATCTCCTTCCTTTATATGATCCCCGATAGCTATATACATACAAATAAATACATTGACTTGAATTTCATACATCGGCCCGATGATGATCCATTTTTCAAAAGAGCGCAAATTTTTTGACTCATATAATACATTTACACATGCATAAGAGCTTTTTTTATTTATGTTTGTAGGAATCTATGTGTTATACAATATTCTACCAAATGGGTCTTATCGAATCGAAGTTTTTCAAATCAAAAAAGGAGTGATACGATTAGGTCTCATCCGATCTAAAAAATCTTATTTTTTTGAATATGAAGAAATAAAGAAGCCATTGCAATTGCCGGAAAGACTAGGCCTACTAAAGGCACAAAAATAGAGGGTAAGTTATTGAAAGTTGTCATAAAATGGGTACCTCAATTTAATATTTGTACCTGTTATTGTTATATTCTGAATTCTAAAGATATCTAAAAATATCTTGTATTTTTATTATTTCTATTATTATATATATTATCTAATTATACTAAGTATCTTTAAGTAAATATATATCTAATACTAATATACAACCTAATAGAAATAGAATCAAAAAATAGGTACAAGAAACGCCAAACTAAATAAATGGACTTATTAATCTTTAAAAATCAAATAGATATATCATAATCCCCTTGTTAGATTTATTATTCTTTTTGTCTTCTACTTCTATTTCTATATAGTCATTTATTTCTATATAGTCATTAATAAAGAAAAAATTTTATTC